ATGTAATGACTAGAAGAGCTAGTGATAATAATGATCCGCATAAAAGAGCTGCATAGCCCAATACCATCATACTTACGTGCATCATTAACCAATGGGATTGGAGAGCTGGTACTAATATTTCGGATTGATGCATTTCAGTTAAAAGACCCGAAGTAGCAAAACCTTGGGTAAAAATAGCACTTGGCGCGGTTATTGCCTTTAAATAGTTTTTATACTTTTTAAAATACGGAATCATATGAATAATGGAGAAACTCCATGAAAGAAAGATTAATGATTCATATAAATTACTTAATGGTAAATATCTCAAATAAATCCAACGAGTCATTAATAATCCTGTTATACAGAAAAAAGTAGTCATCATCCCCTTTTCTAACGAATCATATAGTCCTATGATTTCATCGACTAATAAGGTTATCAAATGAATTGTAATTACAATTGAAACGACTGAAAAGGATATATGAGTTAATATATGCTCTAAAGTTGAAAATATCATAAAAAATTTTAAATTAAAAAAGGAAGGTTTCTCAATTTCAATTATAGGATATCAATTATAGGATAGGAATTGAAATCGGGAATTGAATTCAGTATAGGACTTACTCTTTTAGGAGATGTCATGCCGCCACTCGGACTCGAACCGAGATGCTCTAGCACTGCTTCCTAAGAGCAGCGTGTCTACCGATTTCACCATAGCGGCTTGTTCGAAATTATAATAACCTATTTTTATTCAATCGTCGAGATTGAAGTAGTCAATTCAATGCCATATGCAATATATATATATTTATATATTTAATATTTAGGAAAGATTAAAATTGCTGAATAAAAACTTTTTATTAGAATTTTACCGTAACGCTTTCAATAATCCTTATTTTTATTGGTCTATTTTTTATTATAGTGTTATAGTCTTCGTTTTATTTAACTTAAAAATGGGATTTGAAAATACTTTATTATTTTATGCTCGAATAAAATCTAATAACTGGTGCAACTTGATAGTTATAACCTCAATTTATGGATTGAACTCAAAACGTTCTTTCTCATTTTTAATTTTTTAATAATTCATTTATTAATGAGTTATTTTATGAATCTCAAAAAATGCATTTTTTCGATGACATAAAAATCCTATTTTTATGTATCACAATTTTGTTGATACATGCAGGGGATTGTAACTCTTTGCATAGCTTTGTATTAAATGTCAGTGTTTGTTTTAATTGTGTAGAGAATTTGTCTACCAAACAAATTAATTCAATATTGAATATTGGTAGGTTTTGGACTAGGCTAGGGGATATTATGTAATAAAAAATTTCAATTTATAGCCTAAGTAAATCCTATTTTTAGTATAATCACTTAAAAAAAGGTTTTTCTTAATTGGCTTAAATGAAAAATAAATTAAAAATTAGGGGTATATATCCTAATAATAAGTTATAGAAAGAATAGTTTAGAAAGTTATAAAACACATCTTAAACTTAATTAATTAGTTTCAACAACCTATTAGTTTTGACTACAAATTTTATATTATATATTTTCTTCTATATTATTTTAATAAATAGATTTATATATTTTAAATCTATTAAATATACTATAGTTATGCTTTTACAGTATAAAATAATATAAATAAATAATATAAATAAAAGAGAAAGGTTTTTTATTATTGAATCGATGGGGATTCTTATTTTCCCCACCCTAAAAACAATAAAGCCTACTCAAAAGAAAGGTTAATCTTGTGCTTGCGTTTATTCTTTTTTCAAACAAAGAAGTATAGTATTATACTTTAAATTTAGTAGACACAAGAATCCTTTTTTTATTATAAAAGCGAAACTAATTCAATTTAATATTGCTATTGATCGGGTCAAAACATTAGAGAATACCCAGTTTTCCTTTTATTTCTATTTAGATATTTTTTATTATCTATATATTTAGATAAATATATATTTATCTATATTAATACATTATATAATATAAGTTAATATATATTATAATTTATAATATAATTATATTATATAAGTTAATGAATATAATTATAAGTTAATATAATTTATAATTTTTATAATTTTTTTAGTATTATTTAAAATTAATTATTTATATAAATTGAATTATTTATATAAATAAAGTATTTAATTATATAAATTAAGTATAAAGTATTAATTTGCATTCTAAAATTATAAAAGTATTAATATTTAATTAATATTTATTATAATATAATACAAATTTTAATTTTTAGAAATTTTTTTAACTTATAAAATAAAATACAACTTATAAAGAAATTATAAAAAATTTCCAATTATAAACAAATTAGACTGACTGCCTTTCGAGCCAGAACAACTCAAATTATTCTTTAATTATTTATTTGTTGGATAAAAAAAACTTTTTGAATTCCTTGTAGAAAGAGATTTACCTAACGAAAAAGCTTTCAATGCTGCCCAATATCCTTTCTTTTTCCAAATATTTTTACGAATCCGCTTTTTTGAGATAGAAGTACGTTTTTTCGGAACTGCCATTAAAAATTATAATAAGTATTTAATTGCTATAGTTGGATGTCAAAGACATCTATTGTTCAAAATCAATTGTTCTTTATTTTTATTATTAATTATCTAATTATTCATTATTTTTTATTATTAATTATCTAGTTATCTATTTATTTTCTAGATTGTACTCCCTTCATAAAAATATAAATATAGAAAATCGCGTAACTAAATACTAAATAATAGTACTGGGAACAAAAAAATAAAATAAAAAAATCATTTTTCTATTCCATACAATATCGAATAATTCATATTTATTTTATTGGTCCTCTTCTATCCTCATTCAAATCCATATCTATAAAATTTGCTATGCCGTATAAATCTAATTAATTAACGTTGATATGATAATCAAATAAAAACAAAAAAAAATACAAACAAAAAGACTATACCTCTCTTTATATCTCTGTTTTATATCTCTGTCTAGTTTATTTTTTTTTGTCGTCCTACATTGATTTATACAGGTAATAAAAAGAGCAAAAATACAATACATAATAAAAAACATCCAAAGTTTTACTAAACCAAGCCCTAATTAATTAATATTTTTTTCTATTAATTAGAAAATTTAATTGGTCAAGCTCGCAAAAAGAGCAAGAGTATATCTAATTTTAATTTTCAAATGTGCAAGAGACTAGTACTTAATATGTTATCTGTTAAAAACTAAAAACGCCAAGATAAATAATTTTCTAAAAGCTATTTTAGTAATTCCTCTTTTTTTTTTTATTTTATGTAAAGTCAAGTTTTGGATGTCATAGTTTGTAGATCAGAGCCTGTCCTAAAAATAGAAAAGTCTTTTATTACAATAATCTTACAATAAAAGACAATCAATCAGTTCCAAAATCAATTGGTTAATGATTTGAAATAACCCAAAAAAGAAATAACTTTTTGGGGATAAGTTATGGTTTTTTTTATGATTCAGATCAAATACTGCTTTTGGTGTAATTATTTGTCTTTGCTCTATCAATATATATAAATTAGTGTAATACGAAATAATAATGAAAATGAAAATTTTCATTTTTTGGATCTTCATCAAACTTTACTTAATAATAATTGAATTGTAATACAAAGTACTAGTTTTTTTTTTCAATAGTAATTTCTTCATATCATTTGACGAATTTTAACTTCTTGATTTTAAATATTTAAATTCAAATAGTTGAAAAAGATTCAGAATAATTATAAAATTCGATATTTTGTTTATTTGAATTTTTTATTTTTTATTTTATTAACTGACCCCTTTCATTTCACTTTCATTTCAAAAGAAATAAGAGCCGGTAAATCAGAACCAATTAATTAAGATAAAAATAAAAAGACTTTTTTATTTATTTTTATGGAATATATATATCAATATTTCTGGATTATAACTTTCATCTCACTTCCTGTTCCTATATTAATAGGAGTAGGACTTCTACTTTTTCCAACGGCAACAAAAAGTCTTCGCCGTATGTGGGTTTTTCCAAGTGTTTTATTGTTAAGTATAATTATGCTTTTTTCAACCTATCTAGCTATTCAACAAGTAAATAACCCTTCTATATATCTATCTATATGGTCTTGGACTATAAATAATGACTTTTCTTTAGAATTTGGCTATTTAGTTGACCCACTTACTTCTATTATGTTAATATTAATTACTACTGTTGGAATTTTGGTTCTTATTTATAGTGACAATTATATGTCTCATGATCAGGGATATTTGAGATTTTTTGCCTATATGAGTTTTTTCAATACTTCAATGGTAGGATTGGTTACTAGTTCTAATCTCATACAAATTTATTTTTTTTGGGAATTGGTTGGAATGTGTTCTTATCTATTAATAGGTTTTTGGTTTACACGACCTACTGCAGCGAATGCTTGTCAAAAAGCGTTTGTCACTAATCGCGTCGGAGATTTTGGTTTATTATTAGGAATTTTAGGTTTTTATTGGATAACGGGCAGTTTAGAATTTCGGGATTTGTTTGAAATATTCAATAACTTGGTTTATAATAATGAAGTTAATCTTTTATTTGCTACTTTGTGTGCCTTTCTATTATTTGCTGGTGCAATTGCTAAATCTGCCCAATTTCCCCTTCATGTATGGTTACCCGATGCTATGGAAGGGCCTACCCCTATTTCAGCTCTTATACATGCTGCTACTATGGTAGCAGCTGGAATTTTTCTTGTAGCTCGGCTTCTTCCGCTTTTCATAGTTATGCCTTATATAATGAATCTAATAGCTTTATTAGGTATAATAACATTACTTTTAGGAGCCACTTTAGCCTTTGCTCAAAAGGATATTAAGAGAGGTTTAGCTTATTCTACAATGTCTCAATTGGGTTATATGATGTTGGCTCTAGGTATGGGTTCTTATCGGGCTGCTTTGTTTCATTTGATTACTCATGCTTATTCCAAAGCATTGTTGTTTTTAGGATCTGGATCTATTATTCATTCAATGGAAAGTATTGTTGGATATTCTCCAGATAAAAGCCAGAATCTGGTTCTTATGGGAGGTTT